CCTTGGGGTTATCCTGCGCTTGGAAGAAGAAGTAGAAAAAGGAATAAATATAGTGATAGTTTGATTCTTCGTCGCCGTAGTAAATAGGAGAATATTGAAAATAGAATATGTTTCCTCATCTTTACAAAAAAAAAGGAGTAATTAGCTGTGACACGTTCACTAAAAAAAAATCCTTTTGTAGCTAATCATTTATTGATAAAAATTGCGAAGCTCAACACGAGGGCAGAAAAAGATACAATCGTAACTTGGTCCCGGGCATCTACCATTATACCCACAATGATCGGCCATACAATTGCTATTCATAATGGAAAGGAACATTTGCCTATTTATATAACAGATCGTATGGTAGGTCACAAATTGGGAGAATTTGCACCTACTCTGAATTTCCGGGGGCATGCGAGAAACGATAATAAATCTCGTCGTTAATATATTAATTAATAAAGTGGATATGGGTGCTCATCGTTTATTGGTGGGAGGTGAACCTTATGATAAAGAGTGACCCAGATGTAGAAGTATACGCTTTAGGTCAACATATACGTATGTCTGCTCATAAAGCGCGAAGAGTAATTGATCAGATTCGTGGGCGTCCCTACGAGGAAACACTTATGATACTAGAACTCATGCCTTATCGAGCGTGTTATCCCATTTTAAAATTAGTTTATTCTGCAGCAGCAAATGCTAGTCACAATATGGGATTCAACGAAACGGCTTTAATCATTAGTCAAGCCGAAGTTAATGAAGGTACTAGCATGAAAAAGTTAAAACCCCGAGCCCGAGGACGTAGTTATCCGATAAAAAGACCCACCTGTCATATAACTATTGTATTGAAAGATACATCTAAAGAGAAAAACTATTTCATATGGTTAAGAAAATATGGATGGGTATATAAAGATAAGTATAAAGATGTCAGAGAGAGGTATCTATATATGATGGATCATATGCTATATCGTAACAGAATGACGTGGGCTAATAGAGAAATGATATGGCCTTATAGAGATAGCGAGGTGCTATGGGACAAAAAATAAATCCACTCGGTTTCCGACTTGGTACAACCCAAAGTCATCATTCTGTTTGGTTTGCACAACCAAAAAGTTATTCCGAGGGTCTCCAGGAAGATCAAAAAATACAGGATTGTATCAAGAATTATGTACAAAAAAATAGGAAAATATCCTCGGGTGCCGAGGGAATTGCACGCATAAAGATTAAAAAAAGAATCGATCTGATCCAGGTCATAATATATATGGGATTCCCAAAATTGTTCATAGAGGGCAGCCCGCGAGGAATTGAAGAATTACAGAGCAATGCACAAAAAGAATTTAATTCTGTGAACCAAAAACTTAACATTGCTATCACAAGAGTTGAAAAACCGTATGGACAACCTAATATTCTTGCAGAATTTATAGCCGAACAATTAAAGAATAGAGTTTCGTTTCGAAAGGCAATGAAAAAAGCTATTGAATTAACTGAAAAAGCAGATACAAAGGGAATTCAAGTACAAATTGCAGGGCGTATCGACGGAAAGGAAATAGCACGTGTCGAATGGATCAGAGAAGGTAGGGTTCCCCTACAAACCATTCGAGCCAAAATTGATTATTGTTCCTATACAGTTCGAACTATCTATGGGGCATTAGGAATCAAAATTTGGATATTTGCAGACGAGGAATAATGGGCCTTTCGTTGTCTTTCTGTTCCATCCATCCGGCAATTGAATAAAAAATCACAAACTCGTTCATTTTTTTCCGTTCAATCAAAAAAATGAGAATTTTTTCGAATTCTTAATTCTATAGGGTTGAATAACAATTCGATTGACTCCATCTCCATATAATTGCTATGCTTAGTGTGTGACTCGTTGGTTTTTTATTTAGAGTTAGGTTAGGATTAAAAAACAAAGGGCCATCCCCTAGTATGAACTAATAACTATATAACTAATAACCAGCTCATTGCTTCGTATTATCTGGATCCAAGGAACCAGTCGCTATATGATGTATTGATCATATTGTTGTAGCAACTGAAGCATTTTTTTTTACATAAAAGAAAAATCAATCTATAAGGTTGTGAAGCAAAAACAAAGGGATATGGATAAATGGAGGGGTGAGAGAAAGAAAGAAAAAGAATAGCAATGATATATGATTCCAATATGTATGGTCTATGAACTATCTTATAAAAGGCAATGTAATAAAGCATTAATGTATTCGTCCATAATTAATAATTAGATTCGATGAATATGAATACAATTTATACGAAAAATAAAAAAGAATAAAGAGCGCCGAGTCAATAAAGACTGAGAAGATTGATTCAGGAACAAATTTTATTAGGAGCTCCATTGCAGAGTTCGGGCCTAGTCATTAATCGAGAAGCGATGGGAACGACAGAACCTGTGACTGAGGAAGATTCCCTTGAAAACGAATCCTAATGATTCATTGGGTGGGATGGCGGAACGAGCCAAGAACCAATTCATTTATTCTGATAGGTCATGGAACGCCCCTACGAATGAAAGGGATGTTGAAAGAGCAAATATTCGCCCGCGAAAGCCTTACTGGATTGCTAAGTTTTGGGCAATTCAATAAAAATAAATAAAATAAAGGTAAAAATAAATGAAGATTCATTAATTATAAAATGGAATTTATCATTTTATTTTATTCCTACGTGTACGTGACAGATTATATCTCAAAAAATTCCATGATTCATTATTCATTCAATTCAAAATATATACAATATTATTTAATCGTTTCATTCGCGAGGAGCTGGATGAGAAGAAACTCTCATGTCCAGTTCTGCAGTAGAGATGGCATTGAGAAACAACCATCAACTATAACCCCAAAAGAACCAGATTTCGTAAACAACATAGAGGAAGAATGAAGGGAATATCTTATCGAGGCAATCGAATTTGTTTCGGCGGATACGCCCTTCAGGCACTTGAACCCGCTTGGATCACATCTAGACAAATAGAAGCGGGGCGACGAGCCATGGCACGATATGCGCGTCGTGGTGGAAAAATATGGGTACGTATATTTCCAGACAAACCTGTTACAGTAAGGCCTACCGAAACACGTATGGGTTCGGGGAAAGGATCTCCCGAATATTGGGTATCCGTCGTTAAACCGGGTCGAATACTTTATGAAATGGGTGGAGTATCAGAAATTGTAGCCAGAGAAGCTATTTCTATAGCTGCGTCCAAAATGCCTATACGAACTCAATTCGTTATTGCGGGATAGGGATATGGAACGAAAGGAAAGGGGCCTTGTGATGAAAAAACCGCAGTTTTTTTATTTCTGGACAAACAATCTTTCTTCTTTTTTTCTTCGCCCTTTAGTTAGTTAGCATTGAAAGAAAAAAGAGAAAAATAATAAGAATGATATGATTCAACCTCAGACCTATTTAAATGTAGCGGACAACAGCGGGGCTAGAGAATTAATGTGTATTCGAATCATAGGAGCTAGTAATCGCCGATATGCTCATATTGGTGACGTTATTGTTGCTGTAATCAAAGAAGCAGTTCCCAATATGCCTCTACAAAGATCAGAAGTGATCAGAGCTGTAATTGTACGTACATGTAAAGAACTCAAACGTGACAATGGTATGATAATACAATATGATGACAATGCAGCAGTTGTCATTGATCAAGAAGGAAATCCCAAAGGAACTCGAGTTTTTGGTGCGATCGCTCGGGAATTGAGACAGTTGAATTTTACTAAAATAGTCTCATTAGCTCCTGAGGTATTATAAATAGATTCTAAATAAATACTAATAGATGAAAACATAATAAAACATAAAAAAAGGGAGGTTCATAGTAAGATATCTGAACTGAATTAGATTCCATTAATTAGTAGAATGCATTAGTAGATTGTTTCTCACGCATATACCTTTAATAATTCATGAAAAAAAAAGAGTAGAGCATGCTGATTATATAAAAACCCGGAGGCACCAATAATTATAGTTCATCATGGGTAGGGACACTATTGCCGAAATAATAACTTCTATACGAAATGCTGACATGGATAAAAAAGGAACGGTTCGAATAGCATCTACAAATATCACTGAAAACATTGTTAAAATACTTCTACGCGAAGGCTTTATCGAAAATGTGAGAAAACATCGAGTAAGCAAGAAATATTTCTTGGTTTCAACTCTGCGACATAGAAGGAATAGAAAAGGGCCATATAGAACTGTTTTAAAACGTATCAGCCGACCCGGCCTACGAATCTATTCCAACCATCAACGAATTCCTAGGATTTTAGGAGGAATGGGTATTGTAATTCTTTCGACTTCTCGAGGTATAATGACAGACCGAGAGGCTCGACTAGAAGGAATCGGGGGAGAAATTTTGTTATATATATGGTGATCTTTATGATCTACGAATTGCATCCGTAGGAAAACTTCCTATTTTTTTTTTGAAAAAAGAGGAAGGGTTGTCTAATATCACTCCTACTCCATGAGTTGATAATAAAAGGGGTTACCTGGAATGAAAGAACAAAAATGGATTCATGAAGGTTTAATTACTGAATCACTTTCCAATGGTATGTTTCGGGTTCGTAGTGACTTTTCAACATTCCTCTCGTTCGGATACAATCGGAGGTTAAAAATTTCAAGAGACTTATTTTCTTTTCTTCGAAGGAGTAGATTCAAAATTAAAATAAAATTAAGGAGAAACAA